AAAAAAATATGGAATATGGATTTCTCCTCCTTTTGTTTGCAATACAAATGTTCTTATTAAACTAATATAACTATATTAATGTAATTAGTGAAGTGATACTCCATAATTTGATCCTAAATCAAATACATTAAATCTGTCAACTAATTAATATATTAGTTTAATATAGAGATTTATAAAGTGTGATTATATGTTGTCAATAGATTAATAGAATTAGAATTATATGGTCCTTTCGTACTAATAAATTCATTATGTGTTGAAGATAGAATCTAACCTGGCTTGCGCCGGTCTGAACTCAGCTCATGTAGAGATTTAACGGTTGAACAAACCGACCTATATTAACTTTTGCATTAATGGGTTACTCTAAGCCAACATCGAGGTGCCAGACCTTCCTGTTAATTTGAACTCTTTAGGAAGATAAGCCTGTTATCCCTAAGGTAGTTTATTTTAAGAATCTGAATTTCAGGGTCTTTATTAAGAATTATTTATTCGTAATTAAAAAGGATGTTTTTAATAATCCTAAGTCGCCCCAACCAAAATATAAAGGTATAGAGATGATAATTTATATTGAAACTCTATAGGGTCTTCTTGTCTTTCAAGATAATTTAGGTATCTTCACCTAAAATCTAATTTTTATGGGTAGAAGTGATACAGTAAGAATTTCGTTTATCCATTCATACTAGCCTTCAATTAAAAGGCAAATGATTATGCTACCTTTGCACGGTTAGGATACCGCGGCCGTTTAAATTATTCACTGGGCAGGAAGAACCTTTAATGAAGTTGCTAAAGGCAATGTTTTTGGTAAACAGTCGAATTCTGTGTTTGCAGAGTTTATTAATTCTATATAAATATAGTAAAAATGAAATTTATTTTAAAAGTTATAGGGGGTATTTTACAGAATACTAATCTTAGCATTATCTATAATGGGTGGTGGTTTTGCAGAAAGGTTCTCTTATTATTAATATTTTATATAATATTTTTAGGAAGTTATTTAGTAAACTAAAACGTAGTGTAGGATTAATAGCTGTTTTAAAGCTTATAATATAAGTTGTTCTTTTAATTAGTAATAAGAAATATTTTATTAGCTTATCCTAATAAAATTGGGATATTTATTTATAAAATACCTCTACTATGATAGAAATAGAGAATAACCAGCTATTATCAAACGCGGTAGGTATGTAGCCTCTAGTTTATATTTTTAAAATATTAATGCGACAATAAATTTGTAGTTCTTAACAAAAATAAATTAGCTCGTGTTGATTTCGGGGATAAAGATTTACTATAAAATTTGCTAAGCCATGATGCAAAAGGTACTAGGGATAATCTATACTAAATAAAGTTTTAAAATTTGACCTTGCGGAGATAGAAAGAGGAGGTGGGTTCACGGGTTTAAGAGATAATGGTTTGATTGTAGTAATATAAGGGTGGAGTTATAAATAATCAAAATAAACTTACGTTATCTTCCCAGTGTAAGAGGGAGGCATAATTCATGCTCTATTTTGGTAGGGACAATTTCCATTACCCCTACTATGTTACGACTTATCCCTTCTTTAGAAGGGAGTGACGGGCGATTTGTGCACAATCTAGATTTCCGTTGTTCAAAATAGAATTTTTATTATTTTTACAATTAAGTCCACCTTAAAAAAAAATATTCATTTTTTTATCCATGTCTATATATAGATTGTAACCCATAAATACTCTAATATAAGCTGCACTTTGACCTGACGTAAAAATGAATTAATTTGTTAGTTTACTAGCTTTTAAAAGGTAAACTGGCGACGGCAGTACACATGCTGAGGGTCAAATTAGAGAGAGGTGAATGTGGATTATCAAATTAAATTACAGGTTCCCCTAAGAGGTTAGATTGCCGCCAAGTTCTTTGGGTTTTAAACATGAGTTCGTAGTGCCCAGGAATTGATTTTATAGTTTAGAATAAAAGGGTATCTAATCCTTGTTTTGGTCTATACTTTCGAAAATTAATGAGGTTTATTGAATAACAAGATTATTGGATTAAACTCCTTATAAAGTAGAATTACCTCTTTATTCATATCCTAAATAGATTAAATAAAGTTTTCTGTGTAACCGCGACTGCTGGCACAGATTTTGCCAACCTAATGTAATTTGACCTAATCTAACTTTAATTAATGGATAAGTATTATACACTGCAGGCGTGAGGTGTTTATATTGTAAATAGTAATTCTTGATTATATAAATGGATATTTTTAATAAATAAATTCTCACAGGTTTAAGAGTTTTGCATGTGTATTATCAAAGTAGTATTAATCTTGAAGCTAGAATCAAACTTTTAATTAGAGAGAAGATTCTCATAGTTGGGGTATGAACCCACTAGCTTAGGTTTAGCTTATCTAATTTAAAGCCTTAGTATATTATACACTTTTAAGTTTGCAATTTAACGTTGTTTTTCAACTATAAAGCCAGTACATATAAGAAAATCTATTAATTATGATTAGCAAGAGTTTAGTGAGGATGAAGAAATTTGATCATTACCAAATGTTCGGGTTATTTTTACTAAACAAGCTAAACCAAGGGCAGCTTCACAAGTGCCGAAAGTTAAAAGGATTATAGATAGAAATAGATTTATATTGGAGGTTATATTAGATATAATTATAATAAGAATCATTAAGTTAAGAATTATAGCTTCAAGAGCAAGAAGAGCTATAAGAAGATGTGAGCGTTGAGTAATTAATGTGATAATGGTTATAATAATAGAAAATGGAAGAAGAGAGGAGGGGATAAATGTAAGGGTCATAGTATTAGGAGGAATACCTCTATCTTTGATTTACAAGACCAATGCTTATATATTAGCTTCTAATACTATTTATAAAGGTTACAGTATTATAATCAGGATAGTAATTCAGACTATTGATAGGTGAATAGTTTGTCTATTTTTATTCATAAATATTATTTTAGTTGAGAGGTTATTTAAATTATAAATAATTCCTTTACTTCCAAAGTATTCTAGTCATCCTATATCGATAGATTTTAACAAAAAGTGGGATAATTTAAGAGGATAGAAGATTACCCCTTGGGATATATTGGGATGTAGAAATCATATAGATATATTGAAAAAGTGTATTATTGGGAATATATAATTAATAGATAAAGGGGAGGATGATATTTTGTATGCTAGAATTGATCCAATAATAGTAATAAATAGTGGGAATAGTTTTATATTAAGGGGTAAAATTGGCTCTGGAATGAAGTTAAATCTGAGTCAATTTAGTATAGTGCCCCTTACAATAGCTCCTATAGATAGAAAAATTATAGGTGAGGTAAATTTAGGGGTTTGGTCATTAATATATTGAAATGGCGTAGAGTTAGAGGAATTTCAGGTGATAATGATTATGAATCGTATTGAGTAGCTAGCTGTAAGTATAGTTGCTAGTATTAATATAGTTAGAATTAATATATTAGTAGGATTAAATAATGATATTTCTAGGATGAGATCTTTTGAGTAGAATCCTGCTAAAAATGGACTTCCACATAGTGCGAGATTAGCAATTAGTAAGGAAGAGATAGTTAAGGGGGATGAAAGAATTATATTTCCTATAAATCGTATATCCTGAGAGTGGAAATGAAATCTAATTATGGATCCAGCCGTTAAAAAGAGAAGAGCCTTAAATAGAGCATGAGTAATTAAGTGAAAAAATGCAAGATTGGGAAGGTTTAATCCTAGGCTTCTTATTATAACCCCTAGTTGAGATAAGGTAGATAGTGCAATAATTTTTTTTATATCACATTCAGTTACAGCTGTAATTCCTGCTATTAGTATTGTGATGGCGGAAATAATTAAAAGAGAGTTAAGATAGAATGGAGTTAGTATTAGAAAATTATGAAATCGAAATAATAAGAATACTCCTGCTGTAACAAGGGTAGATGAGTGTACTAGTGCAGATACTGGGGTAGGAGCAGCTATAGCAGCTGGTAATCATCTAGAAAATGGGATTTGTGCAGATTTTGTCAATCCAGCAATTATGATTAATCAGGTTATAATTCATGAATTAGAAGTATGTCAAATAGAGATAATTGATCAGTGTCCTATATTTATGAGTAGGGCGATTGACAGGAGAATTATAACATCACCTACACGGTTTATTAGTGCTGTAATTATTCCTGCTGCAAGCGATTTTGGGTTTTGATAATAAATTACTAAAATGAATGAAACAATCCCTAGACCGTCTCAGCCTAAAAGGAGGCAAATTAAGTTAGGGATGAAGATTAATAGATTTATAGATAAAACGAATAGTAGAACAATATGAGAAAATCGTTTTATAAATTTTTCCTCTTTTATATAAGGGATAGCAAACCATATAACATTTGCTGAAATAAATAGTACGGCTCTAGAGAATAAGGTACCTCAAGGATCTAAGATAATTGGGAATAGAATTCTAGTGGAATTAAAAGATAGAAGATTTCATGAAATAATAATAAATTTATTTATAGAAAATAAGTATAGAGATATAAATAAGGGTATAGGAAATAGAAATCATAAAAGTTTTCTGGGGTTTAGAATAGAAGGAAGCATGGTTTATAATAATATAAATATATTTTTGATACCACAAATCAATGTTTTAATTAAACTATATAAACAAAGGTTAGTGAACTATTAGTTCAAGAGATTGGGCCGAAACCAATTTGTTTATACTCTAACCTATCTAGATGGGTGATCATCAGAATAAAGAGAAATTAGGAGACAGAAAATATAAGCTTGAATTAAGCAGATTCCTATTTCAAAAATAATATATCCTAATTGAATAATTAATAATATAGAAAATGAGGCTACAGACGAAAAGATTGCGGATGATGCTGCAATACCTATGAGGCCAAGTAAGATATGACCTGCTCTTATATTGGCGGCGAGTCGGAAAGATAAGGTAATAAATCGTACTGAGATTCTTAAAGTTTCTGTGATAACTAAAAAGGGATTAAGTCATTCTGGTGCTCCCCTAGGAAGAAGGTGGGCAATAGAAGATGTTGGGGCATATATAGCGGCCCTAATAATTAAGGATAATCATAAAGGGAGCCCTAATACTAGTGTGAGAATTAAATGACTAGTAGATCTGAAAACGTATGGAAGTAACCCTATTAGATTTAAAATAATTAATATTAAGAATAAGGGGACTAAAATAGAGGAAAATCCTTTTAAATGAAGACTAAATGTTCGTGTAGTTTGTGAATTTATTACTTCAATAGGCAGGGTGTAGATTCATGCGTATCGGTTATTAGTTATTCATAGTGAAGGGTGAATTAAAGAGATAGACAAAAATGATAATATTCAAAATGAGAATGGAGATAGTGATTTGTATATAGAGCATGTAGCTGGATCAAATGAAGAAAAAATGTCGGTTATCATCAAGATCTGGGGTATCCCATTTAGGGTTTTGAAGACCCTTAGTTTTACTTAACTTAAGATCTTAAATTTATTTAAATGGGCGAAGTGGGCCTTTAGATAGTGTAGCAATTTTTACTACTGCTACTAAAATAAAAAAGAGAGATATAGCTAGTAATAGAATTATAAAGATATTTTTAGGAAAAAGTAAGGAGGTGATAGAGGGGGTATGAAAAGATATTATTGGGGATAATAGTAAAGAGGAAGATGAATTTGAAATATAAATTAAAAATAATGTAAGAGTGAAGGCTGATAAAAAAGAGGTTCATATAGTTATTATTTCTAGAGGTTGGTTTGGGGTCAAGGCTGTAAAGTATGCAAATATTACTAATATTCCTCCAATATAAATTAAGAAAATAATAATAGCAAATCAAGTATTGAATAGAATAGATCTTAATCAAGATGCGGATAAAGCAATTAAAAGAATTCATAGTCCTATAGATAGTGGGGAAGAGGATATAATAATAGATAAGGATAGGGATAAAAAAATAGTACTAGAGATAATAAGAAGCATAATTAATAATTGTTATAGTATTTAAATAAATATGTATATTTACTGTATTAATAATAGATTTAAATAGGTTTATTAAACATTCTTCTAATTAACAGTTAGGTGCCTCTATTTGGCTTCTATTTATATATTATATAGATCAGTTTAGTGACCCTTCATGTCATTCATGAAAAAGACCTAGAATTAAGATAAGGAAAAATCTAAAGAGAGTAATTAAATTTATGGGATTATATAAAGAAATTATTAATAAAGGGATTGGTAATAATAGAACAATTTCAATATCAAAGACAAGAAAAATTACAGCTAGAAGGAAAAATCGTAATGAAAATGGAATGCGAGCGTTAGCTTTAGGGTCAAAACCACATTCAAATGGAGAAGATTTCTCTCGGTCTTCTATAGAGCGGAATGAAATAACTAATGCAAATAGTAAAACAATTAATGGAATTAATAAAGAGGTAAATAAGGATAAAAGTGAGATAATCATTTCTTTAAGAATAATAATTTATTATTTTCTCTAGTTTAAAAGACTAGTGCTAAGTCACAGCTCCTTAAAGCTAAGGTGATGGGGGAATATCCCCGTAATTAACATCATCAGAGTTATCCGTTCATACCCGGCGCAACACCATAAAAATAATGAGATAGGTAATAATATAATTAATATAGATAAAGAATATGGTAGGAAAGATTTTCAAGTTAGGTTTATTAATCGGTCATAGCGCATACGGGGGAAAGATGAACGAACTCAAAGAAAGATTATCCCAATAATTAATGTTTTAGTGAATAAAAGAATATTATTTATATAAGGAATAGGAATTGTGCCTGTAAAAAAGACTCTTGTTAATAACCTTATAAAGATAATATTTATATATTCAGCCATAAAGATTAATGCAAAAGAACCAGCTCTATATTCTGTATTAAATCCGGATACTAGTTCAGATTCTCCTTCAGCGAAGTCAAAGGGAGTACGATTTGTTTCTGCGAGAGATGTTGCAAATCAAGTTAATAGTGAAGGGATAATAAGTAATATAATTCATGAGTATTGAATAGAATTAATTTCACATAGATCGAAGGATATAATTAAGATAAGGGGACCTAATAAAATTAGGGATATTCTGACTTCATAAGAGATTGTTTGGGCTACTCTACGTAGGGAACCAATTAAAGCATATTTAGAATTTGATGATCATCCCGCTACTAAGGTAGTGTATACGTTAAGGCTTGATAGACATAATATAAATAATGTTCCGAAAATAAAGAAATGAGTTGGGTAAGATGAGGGATAAAGGATTCATATAAATAATGCTAAAAAAAGGGCGGATGTAGGAGATATAAGTAGGGGGATAATATTGGCTAGGCTAGGTTTTACTTGTTCTTTAGAAAGGAGTTTTAAAGCGTCTGCTAGGGGTTGGGGGATACCAGCAATTCTTACTTTATTAGGTCCTTTTCGAAGTTGTGTATAGCCAAGAATTTTACGTTCGAGTAATGTGAAGAATGCTATACTTAAAAGTATTATAATAAAAGTAATTAAGATATTAATAATTGGGATGTAAGACATAAGTTTTTAGGGGAATCGAACCCCTATTAGTGATTTTCAAAATCATGTGTTTCCTAAACGAAAAACTTTATTTATTTTATTAGGTTTAACCTATCTTTTTGTTTGGAAGACAAATGTACTGAGATACTCATAAAATAAATTAAAATCAAGAGTTTATTAATTCTGGTTTTATAATTAAAGTGAAAATTGGCAGAGTATGTAGTAAACATAAAGTATAGATGTTTGAAGGGAAAATTGTTATAGGATTAAATAATTGGTTATATGAACCATGATTGGTAGAGGTAAATAGGTAGAGAGAGTAGGCTGCGGCGAGAAATCTACATGACCCAAGAGGGATTATATAATAATAAGAGGATCAAATTGCAGAAATAAATAATCTAATTTCAGCAAATAAGTTAATTGATGGGGGAGCGGCTATATTAATAATAGATAAAATAAATCATCATAAAGAAATTGCGGGGAACAAAGACAATAAACCTTTAGTGAGAAATATTCTACGGGTATGAGTAGATTCGTAAGTTATATTAGCAAGGACAAATAGACATGAAGATCTTAATCCATGAGAGATTATTATAACAAGAGCTCCTTGTCAACCTCAGTTTGATAATAAGGAAATTCCTATAATCACAAGCGCTATATGACCAATTGAAGAATATGCAATTAATGATTTAATATCTCTTTGTCGAAGACAAATAAATCTTGTGATTACTCCTCCCCATAACGCGATTCTATTTATTATAGGTCTAAGTTTAAAAATTAGTCTAGGGTAAAGATAAGATATTCGTAATATCCCATATCCCCCTAGTTTTAAAAGAAGTCCGGCTAATACTATAGAACCTGCAATAGGGGCTTCTACATGAGCTTTTGGTAATCATAAATGAAAAAGATAGATGGGTAATTTTACTAAAAAGGCTAGAATTGATATTATTCATCATAGTAAAAGAATTGGGTTGGTGAAGATTTGAATAGATGAGTATGGAAGAATCATACTAACGGTTCCGTTTATATTTAATAGAATCATTAAGGTTAATAATAAAGGTAGACTAGCCACAATTGTATATAATATTAAATATATCCCTGCTTGAAGACGTTCAGGTTGATACCCTCACCCTAAAATTATAATAAGGGTTGGAATTAAAGATCTTTCGAATATAATGTAAAATCTAATAAAATTTGATAAATTAAAACATATTAATAAAATTAGGGTTAAAAGTAATAGGTTTAAAGTAAAAGCTTTAGTATTAATTGACGAGTTAAAAATTTTAGTTCTTGCAATTATTATTAGAGCGGAAATTCAAATAGTTAGGGTAGTAAGAGTGGATGAAAGTTGGTCACATATAAATATTATGTTCGGGGTATAGAATGATAAAGTGGATTGGTATAATATAGTAACAGATAGGAAAGAAATTAATATTAATGATAAAGAGCACTTTGTTCATGATAAATAGGTTTTGTAGGTGAATATAGAGATTATTAAAGTGGATCTGGTAATTGCGAGAAGCATTTTCTTTTTTTTTTGTGTGTAAGATTCATTTATTTAGGATGACTTGATTAAAATAATTTAATATCGAAGGATTTCTAATTATCAAAAAACAACGTTAGTTGATCTATAACTTCCAAAGTTATTATTTTATATAAACTATTTTTTGTACATTTCCCTTAATTAAGGATTTAAATCATGAAAAAATTTTGTAATAATTTATACTAGATATGTTTTAAAATATAAATATTTTTAAGCCAGAGGCTATCGTAGCTTTTTCAGAGCTATGCTTTAAGATTAAGCTATAAAAATTTTATGTCATGTGGAAATAATTTCCATGGATTGAGCTTAAATCAATAGCATTTATCTGCCAACATGAAATTAATTGATGATTTTATCTCAAATTAATCTAGATAAAGGGATAAATAGAAATAATAAGAAGTATAGAAGGGTGAAGATTTGTCCTAGAATTACATATGGGGGTTCAACAGGGCAACCTCCAATTCAAGTAAGAAGAATTGAATTAGCACAAAATAATCAAAATAAAATTTGGGTTGGAGGGTAAAATATATTTCCGCGAAATTTTTGTTTATAGATAAATGGAACAATAAAAAAGATTAATAAAGCCGTAAATATAGCAATGACGCCTCCAAGTTTATTTGGGATTGATCGGAGAATTGCATAGGCTCATAAGAAGTATCATTCTGGTTTAATATGAATGGGGGTTACTATAGGATTAGCAGGGATAAAGTTTTCAGGATCACCAAGGATATTGGGGTAGAATATTGCAATAAAAATTAATGTTAGGATTAAGATTAAAAATCCTATTAAGTCTTTAATTGTATAATAGGTGTGGAAGGAGATTTTGTCTGAATTTGAATTTAGACCTAATGGATTGTTAGATCCTGATTGGTGGAGGAATAGAAGGTGGATGATAGTTAATCCTGCAATTAAGAAAGGAATTATAAAGTGTAGAGCGAAGAATCGGTTGAGGGTAGCGTTATCGATGGCAAATCCTCCTCATAGTCATTCTACTAAAAGTCTTCCAATATAAGGAATTGCCGAGAATAAATTGGTAATTACTGTGGCTCCTCAAAATCTTATTTGTCCTCATACTAAAACATATCCTATAAATGCTGAAGCTATTACTATGATGAGGAGGACAATTCCAATATTTCATGTTTCTATATTGGTATAGGAACCGTAATATATACCTCGGGCTAAGTGTAAATATAAGCAAATGAAAAATCAAGATGCTCCATTTGCGTGAATATTACGTAGGAGTCAACCATAATTAACGTCTCGTGTAATATGGGCTACTGAAGAGAATGCTAGATCAATGTGAGGGGAGTAGTGTATTGCAAGAAAGATGCCTGTAGCGATTTGAATTACTAAGCATAATCCTAGAAGTGATCCAAAATTTCATCAGATTGATAGGTTTCTAGGGGCTGGAAGGTCAATAAGAGAGTTATTGACAATTTTAAGTGCTGGGTGGGATTTACGAATTGGTCTAAACATAATATATAGAGTGAGAAAGGGGTTGAAAGGAAAGGAGTTGAACCTTTTTTATAAGAGTCAAAATCTTATTGTGAACCATACACTTCAATTCATAATTATTATGATCCTCATCAATAAATACTTAAGTATAAAAAAATTCATACAACATCAACAAAATGTCAGTATCAAGCAGCAGCTTCAAATCCAAAATGGTGACCAGAGGAGAATTGATGGAGAGAAGTGCGAATTAAGCAGACAAGGAGAAATATAGATCCAATTAATACGTGGAGTCCATGGAATCCCGTTGCTACAAAGAATGTAGATCCATATACTCTATCGGCAATAGTAAAAGGTGCTTCTCAGTATTCCATACTTTGGAGAAGAGTGAAATATATTCCTAATATAACTGTTGTTGTTAATGCTTGAATTGCTTCTTTTCGGTTTCCTTCAATTAATGCGTGGTGGGCTCATGTTACGGTTACACCAGATGCTAAAAGTACCGCGGTATTTAGAAGAGGAATGGCAAAAGGATTGAGAGGGTAAATTCCTGTTGGAGGTCAAGAGCATCCTAGTTCTGGGGTAGGAGCTAATCTACTTTGGAAAAATGCTCAAAAAAATGCGAAGAAAAAAAGGATTTCTGATGTAATAAATAGAATTATTCCTCAGCGCAGACCTTTTGTTACTATGGAGGTATGGAATCCAAGATAAGATCCTTCACGAATTACATCTCGTCATCATTGTAATATAGTTAATAGAATAATAATAAGGCCAATGGTTATGCAAAATATTCCGTGGCCATGGAATCATATTGCTGTACCAGAGGTTATTAATAGGGCACCAATAGCAGCTGTTAAGGGTCAAGGGCTGTATTCAACTAAATGAAAAGGTTGTCGGATCATAAATAATAAGAGGGAATAACCCATGGAAAGATTTACAGTCTTTTGCTTAAATTTCGGCCATCTTATTATCAGGGTCATTTAGTGTTATGAAGGTTGGATAGAGAGAGAGAAATAATTGGGAAAGTAATAATTTGTGTTCATCATAGGATTGATGAGAATATAGTAAGGATGATTCAAAAAATAATAGGTGAAAGGAGTCAGTTTAGGGGTCTTAAATGTGGCATAGAAATTCACTAATATTTAGTAATTTAGCCTTGACAAGGCTAGGTTATGATTTAACTAGAATTTCAAGATTTAGTCGGAAAATTGTCTAATTCATTTAGTAAATGAAGAAAAATCTACAGTTTCAATCGCGATAGGTATAAATGAGTGATTTGCACCACAGATTTCTGAGCATTGGCCATAAAAAACCCCTGGTCGTGAAATATATATTCCTAGTTGATTTAGACGACCTGGAATGGCATCTACTTTTACTCCTAGGGCAGGAACAGCTCAAGAATGAATAACATCGGCGGCTGTGACTAATACTCGAATTTCTGTTTGTATAGGTAGGACGGCTCGATTATCTACTTCAAGAAGACGAAATTCTCCTTCTTTTAAGTCTTCAGTAGGGGTTATGTAGGAGTCAAATTCAATATTAAAAAAATCTGAATATTCATATCTTCAGTATCATTGATGTCCAATTGTTTTTATAGTAAATGATGGATTAGTAATTTCGTCTATAAGGTAAAGAAGACGTAGTGATGGGAGGGCTAGAAATAAAAGAGTAATTGCTGGGAGAATAGTTCATACAGTTTCAATTTCTTGGGCTTCAAAAATATTGTTTCTGGTGAATTTATTTATAATTAAGGAGATAAATGCGTAAAAGACAATTACTATAACTAATGTTACAATTAATATAGCGTGGTCATGAAAAGAAATTAATTGAAGTATGAGAGGGGAAGCGGCGTCTTGGAAGGATAGTTGACCTCAATGGGGCATTAAAATAGATTTTTGAATTAAAGATTTAATTACTACGATAGTTGCTATTTTAAGAAATTGGTCGAAGGATTATTCCTGTTTCTGGTATATTATGGAAATCTAGAGGTAAATTATCTTGTCATTCTAGAAATGTGGATTGATGAGATGTTCTAATAACAGGTCGTTGAGAGGCTAGAGCTTCTCATACAATAAAAATAAAGAAAAGGAGAGCTACAAATCTAATTATAGATCCAATAGATGATATTACGTTTCATTTAGTGTAAGCATCAGGGTAATCAGAATAGCGACGAGGTATTCCAGCAAGACCTAGAAAATGTTGGGGGAAAAATGTAATATTTACCCCAATAAATATTAGGAAGAAGTGGATTTTAGTTCATCGTGCGTGTAAGGTTGTGCCTGTAAATAGAGGGAATCAGTGGGAGAAACCTGCGAAGATTGCAAATACGGCTCCTATAGATAATACATAATGGAAGTGGGCTACTACATAATAGGTGTCATGAAGTATAATATCTAGAGAAGAATTTGATAAAATTACTCCTGTAAGACCTCCTGTAGTAAATAGGAAAATAAAACCTAATGCTCATAATATAGGTGTGTCATATTTAATTTGTGAACCGTGAATAGTAGCTAATCATCTAAATACTTTAATTCCTGTTGGTACAGCAATAATTATAGTTGCAGCTGTAAAATAAGCACGGGTATCTACATCTAGACCTACTGTAAATATATGATGAGCTCATACAATAAATCCTAGAATACCAATTCCTAATATAGCGTAAATTATTCCAAGTGTGCCAAATGGTTCAAGTTTACAAGAATAGTGGGTAACGATATGAGAGATAATACCAAATCCTGGTAAAATGAGAATATATACTTCTGGGTGCCCAAAGAATCAAAATAGATGTTGATAGAGAATAGGGTCACCACCGCCAGCAGGATCAAAAAATGCGGTATTTAGATTTCGATCGGTTAGAAGTATAGTAATAGCTCCTGCTAATACGGGTAAAGATAAAAGTAGAAGTACAGTAGTAATAACAACGGATCAAACGAATAAAGGTACACGTTCTAATCGTAGCCCTTTATATCGTATATTAATTACTGTAGTGATAATATTTAAAGCTCCTAGAATTGAGGAAGCTCCGGCGATATGAAGGGAGAAAATAGCAAGATCTACAGATGGTCCTGCATGAGCAATATTTCCTGCTAGTGGAGGATAAACAGTTCATCCTGTACCTGCCCCTTTTTCTACAGCTCTTGATGAGAGAAGGAGAATTAAGGAAGGAGGAAGAAGTCAAAATCTTATGTTATTTAGTCGGGGGAAAGCCATGTCGGGAGCTCCTAATATTAATGGGACTATTCAATTTCCGAATCCACCAACTAGGACAGGCATTACTAGAAAGAAGATTATTAGGAATGCATGGGCTGTAACGACAGTGTTATATAGTTGGTCTCTTCCTAGAAGGGCACCAGGTTGACCTAGTTCAGCACGAATTACAAGACTTATAGAAGTTCCTAGAAGTCCTGATCATGTTCCGAATAAAAAATATAGAGTACCAATATCTTTGTGATTAGTTGAAAAGAGTCAGCGCATAGATTATGATAAATATTAAGGGTCCTAATCCTAGGGTTATAGTTGCTGTAATAGGGAGAATAAAGGAGTAAGAGTTTCCACTTGTTTTATTTTTAATAAGTGGTAGAAAGGAAGGTGTTAGGATATTAATAAATATAAGATTAAGGTAATAATATAAATTGATTATTGATCCTAGAAGGGTAATAAAGATAATTAAAATGAAGGAAGTTCTTAGGGATTCTATTACTATTCATTTAGGGAAAAATCCTAGGAATGGAGGGAGCCCTCCTAATGATATAAGAAGGAGTGAGATGGTTATTTTGTGGGAGGGTCTATAGAATGAAAATTTCAGGGTAGTTATATTTGATAGTGATGATGAAGTTCAGAATAATATTATTAAGGGTGTAGTAATTATAATATAAATTATTAGGTAAATTATCCTACATGAATATGAAGACGTTATGGCAGCTAATATTCATGATATATGACCAATGGATGAGTATGCTATAAGTGGGCGGAGTTGTGTTTGATTTAGTCCTCCTAGACCTCCAATAATTGATCTTATAATAATAATTGTGGAAATGATTAGGTTTATATTAGGTATAATTCTATAGGCTAGGATGATAATTGGGACTAATTTTTGCCAAGTGGTTAGAATTAAACACATAGGTCAAGAAATTATTGATATTACTGAAGGGAATCAAAAATGACAGGGAGGAATTCCTAATTTTGTAATTAATCCTATAAAGAGAAACATATTTATAAAGTTTGTGTTTATAAGGGTTTGAGGGTTTATATATAAGGTTATAGATCCTAATAGAATTAGTCCGGATCCTAGAGCTTGAGCTAGGAAATATTTTATTGAGGCTTCAGCTTCATTATATTTATTTGAGTATACTAGGAGAGGGATAAATGATATAAGATTAAGTTCTAGTCCTAGTCAAATAAAGATTCATTGGGATCTTCTAATAGCTAAAATGGAACCGAGAATTAGAGTTGAGGAGAATAGGAAGGTAAATGGCATTTAAGATAGAAAGGGATTAACCTCTCTTTATATAGTTAGAAGCTATATTAGTTGAATAACTATCTTATTAAAGAATATTTAGTTTATAATATGTTATTATATAATGAATATTTAAGTATTTATATTAATGCAAATATTTATTTAGAAATAAATTGAATTTTAGAAAAATTTTGTGGGGTAAAGTGGTTTCTTTATTTGGAATTATAAAAATTAATAGAGATAAGTGAATTATATAGAGTAGTTATTCCGAAAAAAAATGTAAAATTATTAATTTTAAAAAAGTAAAGTGTTTTTTGGGGAAAAAAAGAACATTAAATTATGTGTTTCCGAAGAGATTAAAAAAATTGAGAAAAAATGGGTTATTTACTGGGGATTTGTATTTGTATGTCATATTTTGAGTAGAAAGGGGAAATAGCAGTAGTTCGGAAAAATGGCAGTTTCTGAGGGGGGTGTGTGCACACAAATATGGGGGGTAGAAAGGGAAAGTAGTAACAAAAAGAGGTGTTTTTAATTAGAATTTACCCCCCTTTCTCAAAACATTTCATTTTATTTGGTTTTTTGTAAAATAAATAGAGTTGTATATGGATCTCTTATCTCTTTTTTTATGTTTTATATAAAATATAATAAATTTGTTTTAAATTATAAAGTGAGTAAAATAAATTAATAAATAAGTGATTATAATAAAATATATGGATATATGAGCATATCTTGGAATTATTAAACCGTATATATAAATTGTTTTTATATGTATAGTTATAATTTCTATAGTTAGATATATACATGTATGGTATTTATATCAAACTATATTGTATTACATATATCTGTGTGAGC